CTACTTCCACCTGGACCCTAAAGTCAAGTCAACAAAAAGTGTTTTCGAAGTGGAATCTGCCCGAAGAGCACCTGCCAAACAAGGACTTCGATGGGAAAGAGCCTAAGGATAAAAGCCAAGGGAAGTGTCCTAATAACAGGAATATTAGATTCTCCCTCTATGTTCTTGGGACGAACCATTGAAGGATTGGAAAACCTTTTGGTCCTTGTCCTTAGTTGACGTCAATGACATGGAGTGGAAGAGGTTTAAGCACTGGTCCTACCCGCATGTCTCTGCGGTCCTTAGGGGAAAAAGATTCAATCCCGCACCCTTGTCTATGAGCACCTTGTGAACCTCGAAATCCTCTATGTAGTTAGTTATGTAGAGAGGCAACATGTGCGGATGGCCTGTATGCGCTGCATCCTTTTCAGTAAAGGTCATGGGTTGAGGTGCGGAGATTTGCCCTATCATTACCTTCAGGCCTTCCGGTGGGGTATCCTTGGTAATGTGGGCTGACTTTAGCACACTAAAGAAGATGTCAGTGTGCTTCTGGGATGTCTTGAGCAGTTCACAAATGGAACCGGGATTTTCCTAAGCTGCTCTAAGATGTCGTACTCGGGCACGTCCGCCCTTTCCTTTCTCTAGCCCAAGCGGTGCTTTGGGGATCATTGCCTTGCAAATGAGGCGGTTGATAGACCCTTCCTGTCCTAGTGGTATGGTTAACATAAACTTCTTCCCTTGAGGTTAACTCCAAGACTAATGTGTATATTTCTGCTTCATTCACTTCCTGAACAGTTTTTGTGCCGGGGAAGAAGATGCATTGACCTTGGCAGTTCATAACCATTTCTCGTTAGAAGAAAGATTCCTCCGACCACTATACATGTGATTGGACTAGTTAATTTCGTTTCTAAAGAACTGAAACTGTCCAGAATCGGGCTAGATAATGGCAGTCTACTTGGACCTATAGATAGGTTTATGGACTAGTTAATTATGTTCATAAAGAAGTAGCCTTTCCTTAAGCGTCTGTTCACCTCAGGCAATGAATAAGGATTCCCTTGCTTCGTAGACAGGGTTTGTGTGAAATGAGCAGTTTATTAAGGAAAATAAAATTCCGTCTCTCAACTCAATAGGTCGACCCGAGCCATTGCTATATGGTATGAGGAGTATGATAGCGCGAATAGCACAAGGAGGAAATAGGGGAGTTTACATTTCTTTTTTTAGTTTTCTAAGATTTCCACAGTACTCCAACAACTACTAACAGAGAGATGAACGTTCAGAATTTGGAAATGAATGCTCATAACTTCAAAGGGAAGGAAGAGATTGTTAATCGGAAGGGGAAGTCAGTCTTCTTACAACTTACTATCAAATTAATCCTGACGTGGTCTCGAAACATAACGCTTGCTGAACAATTTGCCCATCTGCAAAGAGAAGGGCTACGTTGATCAACTAAAGCATGAAACGAGATGCAAAGAACAGAGGCAAGCTTAGAGAGGACCTCCCAAACCGACACATAAGACTCTTCTACCATACGCATATCTAAAGCCGTAAGTCAAAAATCACCCCAAAACCTTCTATTCGTTCCCCAACAAGTGGATCTTAAGGCACGAAAGGAAGACTTGGGCGCAAGGAGAAAGGAGATAAAGACCAGAACTGAACTCTTCCTCTTCTCCTCTAGGTTCCGTTTCCGTTCCTAGCGAGCTAACATCAAACAATTCCCTTCCAAACTATCCTGCTATTCATTCCTCCGCTTGCCAATCACCTCCAAACTCAAAACAAAGAAAGCCCAGCCGGGAAGGCAAAAGAAGGATTCCCATTCCCCTGCCTGGCAAGAGACTGCATGTAAGGATCTCACAATCGAAGGAAGCGCTTACTTACCAATGTACCTCCAACTCGATGAAGTGCACTCCCAGCGAGAAGGAATGACACTTTCACTGCCAACTCAACAGCTCGAAGTGGAATCGAACCACGAAGGATTTTCAGTCCTTTGCTCTAACCAGCTGAGCTCTCCGAAAACAACGTTCGACTTGCATGTGTTAAGCATATAGCTAGCCTTCCTTCTGACTGAGCAAAATAGGAAATTTCGATCCGCCGGAACATAAGCTTTCTTATCTGGGCGCCACCCGCGGCGGAACAGTCTTAAGTGGGTGCGGAGTCGAACCGCATGAGGATTTACAGTCCCAGATGCCCGGCTCTTACGGATTTACAGTCCGCTGGAGCTACCTGAACCACTTTCCGAAAGTCTCTTTCTTTCTTTACGTAATTTCATTTCATTTAATTAAGTCCTTACCGGGCACAGGTGAACAAGTACAGTCAAGGGAAAAAGACAAAAAAATCTTTTGGTTAGCAAAGAGCACCCCTATTATATTAAGGAAGCACACCAGCTAAGGTACGAGTGGAATAGACAGGAACGAGAATCAGAGAGTTTAACGAAGCGTTGCACTCCTTCGTCGACTTTAATCCTACCACGGAGTAACCCTTGATTTTGAGTGGCTAAACGCTCTACCTTCGTAAGGTATGTAATTCGCTCTTTCTGCTCATGGAAGTTCCTTGCAAAAGCGCTCCGGTAATTACAGGAAAGCTTTTGTGTTTGGTCGGACAGGAGTCTGCTTTCGAAGCATCTGGTTTTTGTTTTATACTTTAGCCAATAAGTAAGTTCATTTCCACTTTCTTGACTTGACATCAAGTAAGAAGAAGAAGATCAGATCGAATCGATTACTACTATCTATCGACTTGCTTGCTAAGACTTCCCAATTAGTCTAGTATGTCTCAGTGCTAGCAAGCAAAGCTGTCTATGAATTACTTTCTTTCAACAAAAGAATGGATTAAGGTGATAGAGTGTTACAGGAAAGGCTAAAGAATGGATTAAGGTGATAGAGTGTTACAGGAGAGGCTAGGCTTCGGAATTGAAAAAGTGCTCTTTTTCGTCAGCAAATTTCGCTCATCAAGTTCTTCTTTGATCTTCCGCTGGTAGCGACACCACAATATTCATCCATTTGGGATCATAGCGCTCGATGTTGAATCGACCATTCAATAGCGCTCGCCTTTGCATTTCCATTTGCCTTCGCCTTTCCATTATCTTTCGCCATCGCCTTCGCGATTCCTTTTTCCATGTTCCTTTCCTTTTGAGAGGACGGAATGGAAGAAAAGTAATGAAACCTGCGATGGCTACTGAATAACCTCCCTTGATTTTCTTAATATAAAAGCCTTTGACCTTTTTTTTCGTTCGCCAAATCTTTATCAGTTCCATCCAAGCTCGGATTTGTATGAATCTTCGTGGAAGAAGAAGCGGTTCACCAGCCACTACATCTGTGGATCCCACCAAATCATTAAACCTGGCGGCTGCTCGCTCTTTGATCATTGATTCACCGGCCACTAGATCGATGAAGAATCTCTCCAAAATATGCTCTTTGATCATTGATTCACCGGCCACTTTATTCTTAAAAAAGCAGGCGGTCACTTTATTCTTAAAATACCAGGCGACATCCTTTTTCTTCAACCTGGCGGCTGCTCGCTCTTTGATCATTGATTTACCCAGGGAACCCACTTTATTCTCAAACCTGGTGGCTCGGTTTTTTGGCACTCCTGTAAGCTCATCTTGCATACAAATGATGGGGGTCCCAAGTCCTGCATCCAACAAGAACATTTTACCCCTTAAGCGTAAGACTGAAGATTGTAAGGCGTTACCTCGGAATAAGGAAAAACTGGAATTAGCTCTTGGAAATGATCGATTCAAATAGATGCTCGTCATAAGCTTTTTGATTTGATCCTCTTCCTCCTCTTCCTATTGATCTTGATTAGTTCCAGCTTGTTGAGAGTTCTCTTTTCTTTTCTTTCTGGACCGGACCCATTTTTAGACCGTCTCCTGAAACACCTGCTTATCCCGCATGTGCTTTCGGAGCCCCCACTCATTCAATCACTTGCTTGTGATTGCAGCCATTCCCCGAAAAGGGAGAGACGAGGGAATCGTCCGCTCCCGTTCATGTGACGAAGCGAACATCGTTAGGTCCCGAATTCTGCGACCCCCCTACCCTCATTTCCCGTAAGTGAGAGCACTGCCCGAACTCCATTCTAGAGGGCCACCTGCGCTACCAATCCATCTAAATAAGGTCTTCTCCCGTCTTCTTCCCTGTTCCTATGGTCTTGATCTGCAAAGTGATTTCCGAAAGCTCCCAATAGGCCAACGCTTCTATTATAATTAAGTAAGTAGGAAAGAGCTTTAGATGGGATTCACACGCAGCTTCTTATTTTTTCTTTTTTTACCCTACGCGCCTGCTCTTAAGGGGACCTGGGATGAATCTCCGACCGTAGCGTAGCCTTCGCTGCCCTTTTATCCAATGATGTTTAGCAATCGAAAGGACCGGTCAAACGAACTGATTCGTTTCCTAGTCTCCGATCGATTTCGTACCGTCATTGTAGAGGGAATTCTCTCTTTCCGCTACTAACTGCAAAGGCACTCGAGAGAGTAGGACTGACCACCTCACGTTTGGGGTTCCGTTGGTAATACGCCCTCTATGATTCCCAAATCCCCTCACGCCAACGCAGGAGTTGGAGGGTACACCCATGCATATGTTTAGCTCTTGGCTTCGGTTCCCTACTGTCTAATCTCCTAGGCCTCTCAGCTGACGTCCGAAGAATCGATGGTCCCTCCAATTACTTATGGAACCCCTTTGTTCGTATCACTCATCGGCTCCGCTTAGGTCCCTCTCGATTCTCCCCGGATTGGAGGATCACCTTTGACCTGCCCGAACTGCTAATATAGCTAGTCTGCGTGCCGATCGTTTCCCAGAGGTAGGAGCGGTCCCCTTTCGGGAGAGAAAGTGAGTCACTGCTGTCCAACTTAACCGGGCGATTCCGACAGCGTCCCTTGGCCTGGTCACCTATTAGAACACACGATCCATGTCTCACTTTGATCTCACACCCTCATTCTCGTTTGAATTTTGGAGCTCGACCTTCGTTGCTCGGATGCGCTTGACTGAAGAGTCCTCGACAGGTCATTAGCCAGAAAGTTCCAAAGGGAGAACAAGTCTGAGACTCACTCGGCTATATCCTCCTCAGGACCTGCCCGACATGCTGTTGACTTGGAGATGAATTCTCCGGCCGTACCTTCTGCGGTCGTTACGCTTGGTCGGTCATGTTGGGACCAAAGAAAAGTGGAAGCTTCAACCGTGTCGATGGCATTATAACTAAAGAAGTACGCGACCTCCAAAATCAACATCTACATCCCGTCGCTACGCTTTCAGTCCTTTCAATGTTCATCTTCCGGTGATCAGCGCTCTTGTTCACGAAGCCAACCGAGTTGCTCATGGGAAGGAGCATGTGAGGGAGAAGGACCATTATTCGTCTCTTCGAACGGAGCCCAGGTTGAATCCGCCCCCTGGTTTTCTTTTTTTTTTTACTATGTATAACCTCCTCATCAACAGACGTTTCCCGAATAACCATTCATTTAATGAAAAACCTGCGCTTGTTAGCAGCTGAATCACTCTCTCCTCTCGTAGTGGGCCTCTTTTCTTTCCCCCGCTGGCATGAGGTAAGGGCCCATTCCACTAGCTCTTCTTCTTTTGAGAAGAAAATAAATAGAGGGGTGCGCTTTCCCTTTGAATGAGTAGATCTTCCCGCCCCCGAACTCGAAAAGTAAGCATGGCATCCATCCTTAAGCTAGATAACAGGAAGAAAAAGAGTGATAACTCGGGGAGGCATCAGCTTTACGTTCCCCATACCATATCATTACATACGAAATTCTTTCATTTCTTTTTTTATATTACGAAAATTTGAAAGATGTTATGGAGGGTTGTCAATCCATGCTACTGGGCAGATCTTTCCACTTCCCATTCCCTTCCTCGCTCATCTCAGCGGCCGCCTCTCGATCTAAATGTGCCCCCAGCGGAAGAGATTGAGCCTGACTCAGAAGAAGTGGAGCTACGTCGTCACATGGAAGAACATCTTTTTAGGCGCTTAAGGGACAAATCCCCCCGGAACGAATCCCGATCTGCCTTTCCAGCAGGCACGGGAGACCGCTCAATTGAAAAGGCAAATGATCGAACGTATGATGGAATTAGATCCCGATCACTCGGATTTTTGGCGAACGCACCAATCTAAGCTAATTACGGATTGCCTTCTGACGAATAGACAAATAGATTATGCGCCGCGCCAGCTGCAACAAATGCTTTTTCCGTTTCTGAGGCAGCATCTCTATCAGCTAGTCGCTACTAGAGTTTTTAAGGCGTTTGCGCAATCGGCTTGTTGGTTGGTGGCTTTTGTAATCTAATGGCACTAATGCCACTCTGAAATGAAGAAATCCCTTCTGATTCATGTGCACAAGCTCCCTCTGAAACCAGGATATAAGCCTTTGCTTCACTGGCTTCATGGTCAACTTCAGTCATGAGATGAAAGATCATGGCAAGATTGATGCCATGATCAAATTCAAAACTCACACCGTCGCCAAAGTCCTTATTGACAATGGGTCAGGACTGAATGTCCTGCCGAAGGTACCCCCCAAACTCAGCTTAATCCCTCTACCAAAGTCAGTGTTTGAACGGAACTGGTTGCTTACTTACTTTTAGCCTCGGGATACTACTTTTCCAGGAAATGATTTTTGGGAAATCTGGACATTCTATCGATTTTCCGGACAGCTATAGTTTTAGACCGTCTACTATCTCAAGCTCAAGCATCTTCTCTTTCTCTACGTAATTGCGCTCAACCAACGGGCCGGGCAGAGGTGCGAAGCGAGAAGGTTTTCACGCGTGCAATGACAGAAGGACAGAAGCGCCTTCCCTTCGGCAGGAGAATTCTTTCGTGTCTTGCGTATCTCAATCTTCACGCGTTAGCTGGGCCCCTGATCCGCGTAGACCAAGGGCGAACACTCATCGTTTTCTATTAGCAGAGATCGGTTCTAGGTTGCTTTTTAGTAAGGGATAGGAACTTTAGGGAAGTCAAGTTGAGCCTAAACTAGCGTCCTCACCTTATGCTCCCAAAATGACTCTCTGGCACTTTCTCCCTTACAAGGAGAAAAAGGAAGTCCCGTAGAAAGAAGTCATCAAAAGACTACAGCTCATAGTCAATCCCCAGCTCTTGCCGGCATAAGCGGTCGTCAGCTTTGACTTGGCAGTAGGAAGAGTCTACAGGCCTAACCCTATTACCACAGGCGTTGGAACTACTCTAAGGACTCTCCCCCCGCCGGCAGAAGTAGGTAATCGGGTCCCCTAAGAAAGATTGTAGGGACTTCAGCAACTTCCTTTCTCTATGGGGCTATTAATGCCACTCTTGGGCGAGAGACTCCGTGGTAGAGTTGCCCTCTCTCTTCACAGAATGGCTTTAACCATCTCTTAGTTGCAAGGTGGTGGCATTCTCATCAATCAAGCGGTGCTCCAAGGCGGAAGGAGAAGCAAGGGGCGTAGCGTTGAAAGGGCTTTATCTGGTCGGTCGGCTCCCTCTCCTATTCGCGATAGGGTTCTATTCTAAGCGAGATCCCAGAAAAAGTGAGGCTGCCCTCATGAAGCTAGGATTGAAGGATGCTATTTAGTATTTAGACAGAAGGGAGGGTCTCATACATCAGCTTTAGCGACACGCCCCATTGTGCTCTCTATTCGCATAGGCATCACCTTCAGGATATCATCCTCCATTCAGAGTGCTCTCTTCCTATTTCATTCAACAGTCAAGTAGGCCCTTGGACAACCAGTGAGAAAGGGCTTTAGGGATGGGGATGAAAAAAAGGCCAAAAGGTACATAGCTATCGATTTCTTTGTGCGTTGATCACAAGAGTTAGCGATTGGTGAGGGCTTTGGCAAGTGCCTGCTTTTATTCCGGTTTGAACTGAAAGGCAAGGAGCGTAGCAGCCACTATGAGCTTTAGCCTAGCCCTTCGGTAAACATTCAAACTGACACGGCTATCTCACTCTTCAACTCCGCCAATCAGGCTTTTTGACCTACACTTTTAGCAATTTATAACCAATCCACAGATTGAACAAGATTCATCCCTTGGAAGCCCTAGAAAAAAGTTTAGCCAATCAGGCATTTTGACTTACACTTTTCGCCATTTCTCACTAATCCACTGAAAAAAGAAGAAGCTTCGCTCTTCAATCTGCACCGAAGACGCTCCTCTACTCAGTCCCAGGATCCTTCAGATCAGGTTTCAAAAGCCAGGAAAGAAAATCCACTGAGAAAGGGCTGTAAAAGCCAGGTGCCCCAGGATTTGCTTTGAAAGCAAGGAAAGGGTCTTCAAGACAGGGGAATTCTCGTGGATCACTAACGGTACCTCAGATCTTGGAGGTAGGAATTAGCTCATTAATCTTTTCTCGCTAACGTCCCTTTCTTATGCAATTTCTAGAGGAGAAGGTGGGTGGTGCGAAGCAAGCGAATCGATAAGAAAGAATGAAAGGAGCGAGGTAGGAGCTGAATCGGAAAAGGAGCGGATGGTTCATGTAGCAGTGGAAGAGTCAGTCGCCTTTTATGAAGTCTGGGCTTTCGAGATCGAATCGTAGCCAAAGTCTTTTTCCAGGTTTTCAAATATCTGGTTCGAAAGGACCAGGAAAGCGCGGGAAAACTTCCCAACGCCACCGTTTCGCACTCCCCACGGATCAGCCTCACCATCATGCAAATGCAGAGGTATCTCACTTGCGCAGAGCTCGCTACCGACCTCAGATGAATGTGGTAAGCATGGTTCTCCCCATCAAGCTCTATCTTTAGGAGGGATTCGGGGACAAGCGAAACTCACTCGAGAAGGGCTCTATCAGAGCCAACAACGCGATTCAGAATTTCATAAGGTCCCTGATGAGACCTCAAAAATGAAATCTCTGAGCTGGACTCGTCTGCGAGCTACCTATACCCGTACCAAGGCAGGAGCTAAACCAGAATGGAGGTCTCCTGGTTGGGTTCATCAACAGGTTCAATATTCTATAGACAGAATAGCATTTGAGGGTGGGCTTTCCAACATCCAATTTTGGGACACGAAAGATTCCGAAAGTCGTGTTTTGCTAGGCAAAGGTATAGTCATTTTTTAACATATTGAGAGTTGCGAGGAACCTTCTACACTGTTGCTTTCTAGTTTTCATCCTGCCAATCTATCGATGTTGTTTGTAGTCCCTGAAATGCGATCTTGATCTGCTAATCTTTTGAGGTAATCCACAAAGTGATGATTGATTTCCACAGGGCTTGCTCGAGAGCTACCTTCCTGCTATGCTTTCTTTCTTGGGTCAACCAAGTCATTCAATAGTCCAACAAGCTTTGCTGTCGCCGGGCACATAGAGAAGTAGTTCTGCTCTGTTCAGTATCATAAGTACTGGATGTTCCTGGAAGGGGTATGTCCTAAGTAGTTGCTTTCCCTTCTTCTGCGATATAGCTGGTGGCTTTCCCGGTGGGATGTAATGCAAAATCGTAATAGAGGGTCCCCCGCCACTATATCGCTAGTCGGTCTCTTTTTCCGGCTGGATGAGTGGTCGATCGGATGCTTTCGTCTGCTCTAGTCTTCCCCTCTGGTCACTGCACAGAGGGCGTATAGGAGCGCACCTCCGTTCCAGACCTCGAGCGAAGGCCCCTTGGTGACCTTTTCTGTTTCGTTAAGGAGACTTGTCAACGGTGGTGGTTCGGAAAGCGGATCGTTCCCCTTTATCTTGAACGACAAGTGTCACTACCCCCCCTGGTCCAAACTGGGTCTGGCGGAGCGATGTCACGACTGTAAGAAAATCTCTAGTTTTGGTGAGGCACGACTCGGAGGAAGAGATAGATCCAGCTTTTAGGGAAGTAAGGGAAAGGAACGGATAGAAAGAGCTCGTTCAGGGAAGGTAGGTGGTGGGGGGGAAGGAGAACTGTCCATAGTCGTGAGAGTAGTCCTAATTTCGTTCTAACTGAGCTAGCTCGTGGCTTGGTCTTCAGTGACATGATCTTCCCTTGGGTTACTTTTCTGCCTATTGACTGACTCCCCTGCATTTCAATTTTATCTTCTCGATAGCCAGATAGTGAAGAAAGAAGGGCGGTCTCCATCCTTTTCCTCATAAGTAAGTAAGTGCCGAGAGCTTGCTTGCTATTGAGCTACGGAGATTCGTTCCTCAGAAAAGAAAGAGTCTCCGTTATCTATGAAATTCTGTTATTAGCTTATTCAAAGGGAATGAGCTAAAAGCCGCTTTCCCAACTCAAGAAAGATGGTAAGAAGAGGAACGGAAAAGGGTACCGCAAAGGAGCAGGCCAGGCATTTGCGGGGAAAGATATCCTTCAAAGAGATTCCACCCAGCAAGACAGTTCTCTTATATGGCAATACTAGATTGGCGAGACAAGAGAGAAAGCTTAGAAAGTAGTAAGGTGTCTGTGGAGCTTGCCTTACAGGTAGTGACTAGACCACTTGCATATCGAACAGATATTACTCTCAAGGGAGTAATTGCGATATGACCTAGGAACTTACAGAATACCAAACTTGGATAATCGGTAGACTGTTAGGAGAATGATTGGCTAGATCATTTGGTTCACTGCGGAGAACCCTTTCTACGCTACGTTCCCAATAAAAAGCCGTCATCCTTCTGTCGCCTGTTAGCCACACCAAACCAAGATGTAAGCGAATGTCTCTTTTTTGGAGACGAGAGACTGAGCCTTCTCCACAATATTGATTGTTATCTTATTTCTCAAGGAACAAAAAGTGAAAATTTCTGGGAGGATAGGATTCTATTTGTTTTTATCATGGTCCGTCGGTGCACTCATTCCTAATTTAATGGGTGCGGGAGTTGCTACAATTTCTGAACCGGGAGCTTCCATATTTCAGTGGCCAACTCTTTGAGATAGTCAGAGGTAGCTCTATATTCGGCCTCCAAGGAACTGGCACGGTCACGCTTATCTTTCCTGTCTCGATACTTAAGTGAAGATCTTTTATAAAAGAGGGGACCTAATATTCGACTTACGAGCAGATAGATCCGAGTGATCAGCCAAACGGTTCCTGGCTGCCCTGGCAGAGTCAGCAAGCGAAGGAAGCTCAGTGATACAGAGATGCACGCACATGGATAGGGAGAGTTGACTGTAAGATTTACTGCACCCTCGTCCTAAGAAGCTGCGTGTGAATCCCAGTATTCTACTTCCTTCTCCTCGTCTTAGGAAGCTCCTTTTTTCTAGAATGATTTAAGGTAGCGAGTGCACTACTAGGTTACTAGGTAATGCTAATTAAATCAATGTAATCAAAAACTTTGGAAGAGGCTTTTGGTCTCTTCGATAGCAGAAGAACAATCATTCCTCATTCACTTCCAGGAAAGAAGAGCTAAGCGTTCCACTCCTAAGCCTATTCCTATTCTTCCCATCTCGAAGGGCTAATTCATAGCAGGAAAGATCATATGCTACGGCATCTACTACTCTGTACTTACCCGGCAAAGTCCTTACTACTCATACTATGGGTCACCCTTTTCTTTTTTTCTTTCTCATAGGGCCCTCATCCAAGAGCGCGAATTTCTGATTGTCAGGGCGGCCTCCAGCATCCGCGGGGGACAAGGCGGAAACAACTAAGAAGTCCGTTGTTTTTGCTTTTAACTTAATATGTTGTTTGTTTGTTAACTTTGTTGTAATGTTGTGTTTAGTTGTTTGGCTGGTCTATGTGTGTGTATGTAAGCTTCCCATTGGATGTACTCCCATGTAACAAAATGCTTGTAGTGCTGGAATGAATAAAATCTGCTTTGTTCTAGTTCATTCTCTTTCCCTGTTTTGTGCAGAAAAATTGAAGATTTGAATTCTTTTTGAAATCTCGTTTTTTTCTTGTTAATTTCTCACATATACAAGCTAAAACTACAGGGTGGAAGTTGTGTGTTTAAAGTATAAAATCCTCTAATATAATCTCTGACTATTGCTCCTGGGTTTTACACTATTCAATACAAAATATCTACTCGTGGACGGAGGGGCGTGCACTTGATAAGCGAACTTACACGAGGCATCTGACCCAAATTGAAACATTTGGTACACGGCAAAGCGTTCCATATCGCCGGATTATAACAGCCGTTACCGACTCTCATCTCTTTTTAGAAAGAGGATAATAGTTTTTGAGTTGGTTGGATCAAAAGAAGGTGCGTGCAAGCCGTGGTGGACTGGGAGACGCCACGCAAGGTGCAGGAACTACGATTCTTCGTCAGATTAGTCATACTTAAATGTATTTATATATATATAAGTATATATAATACTATAAGCGGTTCATCGAGGGCTTCTCGGGTGATCGGAAGGGCTTAAGCTGCTTTTGCCTTACCTTCTAGTAAAGGGCGAATGAGGGGTGTGTGCAATAGTTTTCTTTCTTTCTCTCGCTCGATCCCTATAATTTGAGAGATAACAGGAAAGCGTTCTCTCGAATTCGAGGATGTGACACAAAGAATGACTCTCTTCGCGGGGATGTCAGCAGATTAGGCAGCTGTAAGGTTTTTTTATATTCGGTGGAAGGCAGGCTGAAACTCTGCCCCAACCAAGTGAAACTAAGGGTCTGAAAGAGTTCACGATCTGATCTATGGGGTGTTAACCCTCGGAGGACGGCTAAGAATGTCCATTAAAAGGAGCGGACCGATGGGGTCGTTTTTC